AGTCATAGTGGAAGGGGTGGTTTTGAGGTGGTGGTGTTAGTTAAATTGGTGGGGGTGGTTTCGGCTGGTGTAGGGTGTGGTTATGTGTGTACACTATGAAAGGCCTTGTGTTATACGATAAAATTTAGGAACATATTAGGTATGCTGGGGCAAAAAAGGATATAATCTTGTGAAATAAGTAGGGTAATGTCCTGATGACGGTAATATTTTTGTTGATTTTGGTTGGTATTTTTTGTTGCTGTTAAGTTTTATATTTTACAAAAAAGATTTTTTTTACACATGATTTTTTTTTGTTGTTTTTCGTGAAAAAGTGCGTTTTGGCCCTCGTTTTTGGGGTTTTGCGAGGAAAATCCGGGCGTACACGCGGGGGAAGAGGGGGGTTTTTTTGTAAGGTTTTTTTGAAAAAATTTTTCAAATTATCTTCCGTTTCGAGCCGATTCACGTGTTCCTCTTGTTTTGTTAAGACTTATTTTATTACGTTTATGTCGAAGTTTGGTGATTGTAGTGAAATACAATATGTTTTTCCTTTATTTTATGTTAATTCTCCCAAAGGTTAAACCTAATAAGATCTTGATATTTGACCTAACTTTGACCTTTGTTATTAGTCCTTGACACGTGTCCCGGTGAAGTAAATAGTAGTTGATTAAATGACTAGGATGGCGAGGATAGTACCACCTTATCAGAGAGAACCGGCCGATCACCCGATCGAGGGTGGGTGTTGAAGCTTAAACGGCTCCCGTTACGGGAGCCCCCCTCCTAAATCCAAAAGGTCGAGGAATGATAGTATCTCCCCCGGTCCGTCGTGTAGCGTAGGATCGGGGTTAAGAATCTTAATATGAGTGGTCCGCGGGACGCGGACCATGAATATTCAGATTTACCCGATCCGTGACGCGGAACAGGAGCCGGTTAAGGGTGAGATGACTTCTAAGGGAACTAGACGAGAAGGAGTGCAACAAGCCGCGATTACGGGTGAGATGCTTTACTGGGGTGCCTAATGTCGCTGGGCCTTCGAAATTAGTGTAAAGTACTCAGTTATGTGCGAGAGGTGAGACAAAGTTACGCTAATTAGCGGAAATCCACAGTCCAGTAAATGAATGAATGGCCATTTGATCTTAATTGATAGCTAAATAATATAATATATAATTATAGAGCTTGTGATTATCAATTAAAAGTCGATAATCAATGGAACGTCTTAAAATAAAGATTATTTATTTTAAGACGTGACATGTTATTGGATAATGTCTAAACAATTAAGTGATTAATAGGATGATAGAGTGAATGCTGCAAAGATGGGATGTTTTAGTATATCGGATTATAAATTTAATTGGATTAATAATTAGACAGTTATGGAAATAGTTTAATATCTATTAATGTTGATTAATAATCAGTGGAAAATGAATCGTGATTACTAATAACAAAATCTGGTCTACTTGGTGAGATGTAACTCTTATATTTTGTGATGAACGCTAGTAAACTGTGGGGATTAATGAGAGGTACATGGGGTCGATCTATTTATGTTTGTCTGAATGTACTATGGAATAGCGATTTATAATATATTGTAGGTCGACCATTTTATGATAATGGATAAGTAAATTAATGAGTATTAAACATAGTATAGTATGAGTATAGGGGTAGATAGATTAATGAGTATTAAACATAGTATGATTATAGTACTATGTATGGGGTAGGATTAGTAGGGGAGTAAGTATATAATGCCCTGTGCATGATTTACATATTATGTGGTCTGTCGGTGATTGTCAGGAGGTAGTTTAATTGAAAATTTTGGCTTTGGGAGCCAAAGATGGGGGTTTGATGCCCCTTTTTCTGAGGGGGTGCTGCTTTGGAGAGGGTTTTCACTTCTAATCTTCGGTTTACAAGACCGATGCCTTGGGTTAGGCTACCAGAGCAGGTTTAGAGGTTTATTATTTTGTTTTCTAATCAACCAGCGATTGGGAATATAATAAGGAATAGGGAGAAGTAGGTGATTGAGGCAATTTGGCCGATGGTAATGAATGGTTGTTCTACAGGTTGGCCACCAATTCATGTTAAGATAAATGTGTTGGTCACTAGAAGTCAGAATAGTAGTTGGGTGATTGGTCGGAAGGTGAGGCTTCGTTGTTTGGAGGTGTGTAGTATGGGTACTAAGAGTAGGATTAGGATGGAGAAGATTAGGGCTAGTACACCTCCTAGTTTATTTGGAATAGAGCGTAGGATGGCGTAGGCAAATAGGAAGTATCATTCTGGTTTGATGTGGGGTGGTGTGACAAGGGGGTTAGCCGGGATGAAGTTTTCTGTGTCGCTTAGTAGGTTAGGTATAAATAGGGCTAGAATAGCGAGTAGGAGTAGAAGGAAGAAGAAGCCGACTAGGTCTTTGTATCAGTAGTAGGGGTGGAATTGGATTTTGTCCATATCTGATGTCAAACCCGTTGGATTGTTAGATCCTGCTTCATGAAGGAAGAGAAGGTGAATTATAGTCAGTGCGGCAATTATAAAGGGAAAGAGAAAGTGAAATGTGAAGAATCGAGTTAGTGTTGCGTTGTCGACTGAGAATCCGCCTCAGATTCATTGTACAAGTATATTTCCGATATATGGGAAGGCTGATAGTAGGTTGGTGATAACGGTTGCCCCTCAGAATGATATTTGTCCTCAGGGAAGGACGTAGCCTACGAATGCGGTGATTATAAGTAGTAGTAGGATGATGACTCCAATGTTTCAGGTTTCTTTGTTTAGGTAAGAGCCGTAATATAGTCCTCGAGCGATATGTAAGTAGGTGCAGATGAAAAATATGGAGGCGCCGTTGGCGTGGATATTGCGGATTAGTCATCCGTAGTTTACGTCACGGGAGATATGTGCGATTGAGGAGAAGGCTGATGAGATATCTGGGGTGTAGTGTATGGCTAGGAATAGGCCTGTAAGGATTTGGATGACTAGGCATAGGCCTAGGATGGAGCCAAAGTTTCATCAGATTGAGATGTTGATTGGGGTTGGAAGATCAATTAGTGAGCTGTTAACGATTTTGAGTAGGGGGTGAGTTTTACGGATGTTTGTGGCCATGGTTTCTGTAGTTGAATAACAACGATAGTTTTTCAGATTAAAGGTCTTAGTTAGAGTCTAAGTAGGAATGATGACATATATTTTATTAGTTTTGATAATAGGTTTTGTTTTGGGTTTAGTGGCGGTAGCATCTAACCCGTCTCCTTATTTTGCTGCACTTGGGTTGGTGGTTTCGGCTGGTGTAGGGTGTGGTCTGTTAGTTGGGTTTGGTAGTTCTTTTTTGTCTTTGGTTTTGTTTTTGATTTACTTAGGTGGTATGATGGTTGTATTTGCTTATACAGCGGCTTTGGCTGCTGAGCCTTACCCGGAGTCGTGGGGAGATTGGTCTGTTTTGGTTTATGTGGTTGGTTATTTGGGCATTATTGTTTGGTTGGGGTTTGGTTTTGTGGTTGGTTGAGGTTGGGGGGGTTGAATGGGTGGTGATGAGTCTGTTGGAATGGGTATGGTTCGTAATGATTTTGGTGGTGTAGCGTTGTTGTATTCGTGGGGTGGGGTTATTTTGATTTTGGGTGGTTGAATGTTATTTTTGACTTTGTTTGTGGTGTTGGAGTTGGTGCGTGGGGTTTCTTGGGGGAGTTTGCGTGTAGTTTAGAATAGTATAATGAGTATTATGGATGAGGTGAGGGTTAGTAGGAGTATAAGTAGGTATGTTTTGATAAGTCCTTGTTGGGGGGAGGTAGAAAGTTTAATTATGAATGTTTGTTGGATGATTGGGCTTTTTGGGCCAATTTTTTCGGCTCAGGTTAGGTCAATTATTTGGGTGGAGATGGTTTGGGCTCAGGTTAGGTTAAGTTTTGGTAGGAGGCGGTGGATGATTGAGGGGAAGTGGCCGAGTATGTTTGAGAAGTTGTAAGTTGGTAGTGGGTTGGGGCGGGTTTTGAGTTGGGTGGAGGTTAGGTTGGTTAGTTCGAGGGCTAGTGTTAGGCCTAGGATTGTTACTAGTAGGGCGGAGAGTTTTAGGAGGGGGTGTATTGTTATAATCTGGGTTTTTGTGGGGGGTATGTTGGAGGTAATGATTAGTCCTGCTAAAATGCTTCCGTAAGCAAGGCGTTTGATTGGGTTAATGAGTAGGGGGTTATTTTCATTGATTGGTGAGATGGGTAGGAATCGGGGTTGTTTCATGAGTGAGAAGAAGATTAGGCGTAGGCTGTAAATGGCGGTGAATGATGTGGCTAGTAGGGTTAGGGTGAGGGCTCAGGCGTTTAGGTGTGATGTGTTTATTGCTTCAATGATGGCGTCTTTTGAAAAGAAGCCGGATAGGAATGGTATGCCGGTGAGGGCTAGGCTACCGATTGTGAGGGAGGATGAGGTGAAGGGGAGGAGGTTATGTATGCTTCCTATTTTTCGGATATCTTGTTCGTTGTTGAGGCTGTGGATGATTGACCCAGAACATAGAAATAGTATTGCTTTGAAGAAGGCGTGTGTGCAGATATGTAGGAAGGCTAGGTAGGGTTGGTTTAGGCCGATGGTTACTATTATAAGTCCTAGTTGGCTGGATGTAGAGAAGGCAATAATTTTTTTAATGTCGTTTTGGGTGAGTGCACAGGTAGCTGTGAAGAGCGTGGTTAGTGCTCCAAGGCATAGGCAGGTGGATAGGATTAGTTGGTTGTTTTGTATTAAGGGGTGGAGTCGGATAAGTAGGAAGATGCCTGCTACCACTATGGTGCTTGAGTGTAATAGGGCAGAGACTGGTGTGGGACCCTCCATGGCTGCTGGGAGCCATGGGTGTAGGCCAAATTGGGCAGATTTTCCGGCTGCTGCTAAGATTAGGCCTAGGAGCGGAAGGGTTATATCAATGTCTTTAGAGAGGAGGAAGAGTTGGTGAATTTCTCATGAGTTGAGGTTTGTGATTAATCATGCTATGGTTATGATTAGGCCAACATCTCCGATGCGATTGTAGATGACGGCTTGGAGGGCGGCGGTGTTTGCGTCGTTTCGGCCGAATCATCAGCCAATTAGGAGGAATGATATAATGCCTACTCCTTCTCAGCCAATAAATAGTTGGAATAGGTTATTTGCTGTAATGAGGATGAGTATTGTGATTAGGAATGTGAGGAGGTATTTGAAGAATTTGTTGAGGTTTGGGTCTGATTGTATGTACCAGAGGGCAAATTCTAGGATGGACCAGGTTACGTAAAGGGCTACGGGGGTGAAGATAATGGAGTAGGTGTCGAATTTGAAGCTTAGGTTAATGTCTAGGGTTCCTAGGTTAGTCCAGTTTCAGGTAGTTGTGATGGATTCTAGGCCTTGATCTAGGAAAATAAATGTTGGGACTAGGCTAATAAAGAAGGAGGTTTTTACAGCTGTTTTGATGTGGGTTGATGGTCAGGTTTGGTTAATGGGGGTGGTGGTTGGCAGAAGTAGGGGGTAGAGGAGGGTGGTGAAGATTAGTAGGAAGGATGTGTTTGAGACCAGTGAATTCATAGCTTTAGCTTGGAGTTGCACCAAGAGTTTTTGGTTCCTAAGACCAATAGATGGCTATTATCTTTCTAAAGCTTTAAGAAAACCGTGGATTTGAACCATGGGTGGGGAAATTAGCAATTTCTCTTGTCCCAGACTTTTCTTGGGTGATTAAAAAGGGTTTAACTTTTATTTTTAGAACCACAATCTAATGTTTTAATTAAACTATAATTACATGAGGTTCAGCCTAGGATTAGTTCGGGTTTAAGGATGATGAGGAGTGTTGGGATTAGGTGAAGGTATATTAGGAGGTGTTCTCGTGTGTGGGATGGGTTTAGGAGAGTGAGGTGAGAGGGGGTTGGACCTCGTTGTGTTATGATAAATATATATAGGGAGTAGGAGGCGGTAAGTAAGACTCCTAGGCCGGTAATGACGATGGTTCATTGGGATCAGTTAAAGAGGGAGGAGATGATAAGGATTTCTCCTATGAGGTTGGGGGATGGGGGTAGGGCTAGGTTTGCTAGGTTGGTGATGAATCATGAGGTGGCTATTAATGGAAGAATAATTTGTATACCTCGGGTTAGTAGTAGGGTTCGGGTGTGTGTTCGTTCGTAGTTAGTGTTGGCTAAGCAGAATAGGGCGGATGAGATTAGGCCGTGGGCGATTATTAGAGCTACTGCCCCTGCGAAGCTTCATGGTGTTTGGATTAGGATGGCTGCTGTTACGAGTCCTATATGACTTACTGATGAGTAAGCGATTATAGATTTTAAGTCTGTTTGGCGAAGGCAGGTGGAGCTTGTTATGATGATACCTCATAGGGCTAGGATAAGGAATGGGAAGGTTATTTCTTTTGTGAGGGGGTTTAGGATGGGGATAATTCGTATTATTCCGTAGCCCCCTAGTTTTAGTAAGATGGCAGCTAGGATTATGGAGCCGGCAATGGGGGCTTCTACGTGTGCTTTWGGTAATCAAAGGTGTGCTCCATATAGGGGCATCTTTACTATGAATGCGATTAGACATGCCAGTCACCATATTTTGTTTGCTCATAGGTGGGGGTTTGGGAGTTGATGGGATTGGAGGGTTAGTATTGAGAGTGAGTTAATATCGTTTTGTAGGGTTAGGAGGGCGATTAGGAGGGGCATGGATCCTATGAGTGTGTAGAATAAGAAGTATGTTCCTGCATTTAGTCGTTCGGTTTGGTTACCCCATCGGGTGATGATAATGAGTGTTGGAATGAGGGTTGCTTCAAATATAATGTAGAATAGTATTATTTCTGTGGCCCCGAAAGCTAGGAGGAGGAGTAATTGGAGAGTAATTAATAGGTTGATGTAGGTGCGTTGTCGGATGTGGGGTTCAGTGTTGGTTAAGTGGTTCTGGCTGGCGAGAGTTATTAGTGGGAGTAGTCAGCAGGTTAGGGTGAGTAGCGGGGAGGAGAGGGGGTCTACGCCTAGGTGTTGGTTTGAGAAGTCTCAGCTGGTTTCTGTGTTTCATTTGAGTCAGTGGAGGCTGGCAAATGCGATTATGAGGCTGTTAATGGTAGTAGTGGTTCATAGTCATTTTTGTGGGGCGATTCATGAAATTGGGTATAGTATGATTGTGGGGATAATGATTTTTAGCATTGTAGAAGGTTGAGGTTTTTTAGAGTGTCTGAGCCGTGGGTGCGTGCTGTAGCCACTAGGAGGGCTAGTCCTAGGCTTGCTTCACAGGCTGAAAATGTTAGTAGGATTATTGGTGTAGGGGAGCAGGTGGGGGAAAGCATTGTTGTTGATCAGAGGGAAATAGCGATAAATAGGGATAGTATTATGCCCTCGAGACAGATGAGGGCTGATAGGAGGTGGGAACGGTTTATGGCGAGACCTGTGAGAGCTAATATGAAGGTGGAGGAGAAGGTGAAGTGGATGGGGGGCATAAAGTACTTATGGGTTTTCACCATAATTAATTGAGTCGAAATCAATGGTCTTGAGTTTGGACTAAGTACTTTATTCTGCTCATTCTAAGCCCCCTTGAAATCATTCGTAGGCTAGTCCTAGGGTTAGGAGGATTAGGATGGCGGATGTCCATGTGGAGGTGGTAGTGGGGGAGTTAAGTTGGTTACCTCATGGGAGTGGGAGGAGTAGGGCGATTTCTAGATCAAATAGGAGGAAGAGGATAGCGACTAGGAAGAAGCGGAGTGAGAATGGTAGGCGTGCAGTGCCTAACGGGTCAAAGCCACACTCGTATGGGGATATTTTTTCGCTATCTGGGTTTATGGTTGGCAATCAGAAGGCTAATGTTGCTAGGATCAAGGAGATGAGGGCTGTGAGGGTGATGGTAAGTGTAATGAGGTTCATTGCTTTTCCTTGGGCTTTAGTCAAGATTAAATGATTGGAAGTCATTTGTACTAATTTTGTACTAGAAAGGCGATTATGATCCTCATCAGTAGATTGAGACGTAAAGGAATAATCATACTACGTCTACGAAGTGTCAGTATCATGCGGCGGCTTCAAAGCCGAAGTGGTGTTGTGATGTAAAGTGATATTGGATTTGCCGAATGAGGCAGATTAGTAGGAATGAAGAGCCAATAATGACGTGTAGGCCGTGGAAGCCTGTGGCGACGAAGAATGTGGTTCCATAAATGCTATCGGCAATTGTAAATGGGGCTTCATAGTATTCTATGGCTTGTAGTGCGGTGAAGTAGAGGCCTAGGGTAATTGTAAGGGCTAGTGCTTGGATAGCTTCTTTTCGGTTCCCTTCTATAATACTGTGGTGGGCTCAGGTGACTGTAACCCCTGAGGCTAGGAGGACGGCAGTGTTAAGGAGGGGGACTTCGAACGGGTCTAAGGGGTGGATGCCGATGGGTGGTCAGCAGCCTCCAAGTTCAGGGGTGGGGGCGAGGCTTGAGTGGTAGAAGGCTCAGAAGAAGCCAATGAAGAAGAAGACTTCTGATGTGATGAATAGGATTATTCCGTATCGCAGGCCCTTTTGAACTGGTTTGGTGTGGTGGCCTTGGAAAGTCCCTTCTCGGATAATGTCTCGTCATCATTGGATTATGGTTAAGGTTAGTAGGAGTAGGCCTAGGTAAAGTAGTGAAAGAGTGTGGAAGTGAAATCAAATAGCAAGGCCTGATGTTATAAGGAGGGCTGCTACTGCTCCTGTAAGGGGTCACGGGCTTGGGTCAACTATGTGGTATGCGTGTGCTTGGTGGGCCATTAAACATTTTCTTGTAGGTATAGGCTTAGGAGAAGGACGAATACATAAGCTTGGATTATTGCTACGGCGAGTTCTAGCATTGTGAGGAGAAATAGAATGAGTGAGGAGATGAAAGCGATTGAGGGTAAAGTGGAGAGGAGGAGAAATGCTGCAGTTGCGATTAATTGTATTAGGAGGTGGCCGGCCGTGAGGTTGGCTGTTAGTCGTACCCCTAGGGCTAGGGGGCGGATAAATATGCTGATGGTTTCAATGATAATAAGGATTGGGATTAGTGGTGTTGGTGTTCCTTCTGGTAATAGGTGGCCTAAGGTTACTGTTGGTTGGTTGAGGATGCCAATTAGTACGGTGGTTAGTCAGAGGGGAAGGGCAAATGCTATGTTTAAGGAGAGTTGGGTTGTAGGGGTAAATGTGTATGGGAGTAGACCTAACAGGTTTATGGTAATTAGGAATAGTATAAGTGCTGTGAGTATTGAGGCTCATTTATGTCCTCCAAGGTTTAGAGGTTGTATAAGTTGATAGGTAAATCGGTTAATAAATCATGTTTGTAGGGTTAGTAGGCGGTTGTTTACTCATCGTTTTGGTGGTGTTGGGAAAACTAATCCTGGAATTATAATAGCTAGGGCGATGAGGGGAATTCCAAATATGGATGGGCTTAGGAATTGATCAAAGAAGTTTAGGATCATGGTCAGTTTCAGGGGTTGGGTTGTGGTTTTTTAGTGCTTTCTATGATTGGATTATTGTTAAATAGGTGTGATATTACTTTGTTTGGTATAATAATTAGGAAGAATGCTCATGCGAAGGTGAAGATTACGAATCAAGGATTTGGGTTGAGTTGTGGCATATCATTAAGGGTGGTTGGGAGTCACCAGTTTTTAGCTTAAAAGGCTAATGCTATTCCCGGTTTAGCTTCTTAATGAGAGTTCTTCAAGTATTAGTGAGGATCAGTTCTCGAAGTGTTCTAATGGGACTGCTTCAACTACGATTGGTATAAAGCTATGGTTGGCTCCGCAGATTTCGGAACATTGACCATAGAAGACCCCTGGGCGGGAGATGATGAAGGTTGTTTGGTTTAGACGTCCTGGTACTGCGTCGATTTTTACTCCTAGTGCTGGGACGGTTCATGCGTGGATGACGTCTTCGGCGGTGACTAGTACTCGAATTGGGGATTGTATGGGGACTACTATGCGATGGTCTGTTTCTAGGAGGCGGAATTGTCCTGGAGAGAGGTCTGTTGTTTGGATTATGTAGGAGTCAAATTCTAGGTTTTGGTAGTCTGTGTATTCATAGCTTCAGTATCATTGATGGCCGAGAGCTTTGACTGTGATATGGGGGTCGTTGATTTCGTCTATTAAGTAGAGAATGCGTAAGGATGGTAAGGCGATAGTGATTAGGATAAGGGCTGGGACGATAGTTCAGACGATTTCGATTTCTTGGGAGTCTAGGATGTGTTTGTTGGTTAATTTAGTTGAGACTGTTGCTACGATAACATAGAGAACTAATGAGCTAATAAGAAACACGATTATTAGGGTATGATCGTGAAAGTGTAGTAGTTCTTCCATAACTGGGGAAGCTGCATCTTGAAAACCTAATTGAGATGGATGTGCCATGTCTAAGATTCGTGGGGTTTGCACTCACAATTCTGCCCTGACAAGGAAGTGTAATACTGTTTTACTAGAATCTCAAGAAAGTGACAGAGTGGTTATGTAGTTGGCTTGAAACCAATTGATGGGGGTTCAATTCCTTCCTTTCTTGGATGTGCTAGGGTTGTTGGACTTGCACGTATGCTGGTTCTTCGAAAGTGTGGTAGGGTGGTGGACATCCGTGTAGTCATTCCACATTTGTGTGTGGGAGTTCAATGTATAGGATTTCACGTTTTGATGCGAATGCTTCTCAGAGAATGAATATCATAATGATTACGGCTACAAGTGAGATTAAAGAGCCAATTGATGAGATTATATTTCAGTAAGTGTAAGCATCTGGGTAGTCTGAGTATCGTCGTGGTATTCCGGCTAGGCCTAGGAAATGTTGTGGGAAGAAGGTTATGTTAACGCCTACGAATATTACTATGAATTGTGTTTTTGTTCAGGCAGAGTTTAAGGTGTAGCCGGTAATAAGTGGGAATCAGTGGACAAAGCCAGCTATAATAGCAAATACTGCTCCTATGGATAGTACGTAGTGGAAGTGGGCTACAACGTAGTAAGTGTCGTGGAGTACAATGTCAAGGGAGGAGTTTGCTAGTACGATGCCAGTTAATCCTCCGATGGTAAATAGGAAAATGAAGCCTAGGGCTCAGAGTATGGGTGTTTCTCACTTAATAGACCCTCCGTGTAAGGTGGCTAATCAGCTGAATACTTTTACTCCGGTTGGGATAGCAATAATTATGGTTGCTGAGGTAAAATAGGCTCGGGTGTCTACGTCCATTCCAACTGTAAATATATGGTGGGCTCATACAATGAAACCTAGGAGGCCGATTGCCATTATTGCTCAAACTATTCCTATGTAGCCAAAGGGTTCTTTTTTACCTGAGTAATAGGCTACGACATGGGAGATTATACCAAAGCCTGGTAGGATTAGGATGTACACTTCTGGGTGGCCGAAGAATCAGAAGAGATGTTGATATAGAATTGGGTCACCTCCTCCTGCTGGGTCGAAGAAAGTTGTATTGAGGTTACGATCAGTTAGCAGTATTGTAATACCTGCTGCTAGGACAGGTAGTGATAATAGTAGGAGGATGGTTGTGATGAGGATAGATCAAACAAATAGTGGTGTTTGGTATTGAGAGATTGCTGGTGGTTTCATGTTGATGATTGTGGTGATGAAGTTAATGGATGCTAGAATGGAAGAGATGCCGGCTAGGTGTAGAGAGAAAATGGTTAAGTCGACAGAGGCTCCGGCGTGTGCTAAGTTTCCGGCCAGGGGTGGATAAACTGTTCATCCTGTGCCAGCTCCAGCTTCGACTCCTGCCGAGGCTAGTAGGAGTAGGAAGGATGGTGGAAGGAGTCAGAAGCTTATGTTATTTATTCGTGGGAAGGCTATGTCTGGGGCTCCAATTATTAGTGGAACTAGTCAGTTACCAAACCCACCGATTATAATCGGTATGACTATGAAGAAAATTATTACGAAGGCGTGGGCAGTAACGACTACGTTATAGATTTGATCGTCGCCTATTATTGCTCCTGGTTGGCTTAATTCTGTTCGGATTAGCATGCTAAGGCCGGTGCCCACTATCCCTGCTCATGCACCAAAGACTAAGTAAAGGGTGCCGATATCTTTGTGGTTGGTAGAGAATAATCAACGGTTAATTATTGTCACAGGTAAGATGGCTGAGTCAAGTGGCGGATTGTAGCTCCGTAGAGAGAGGTTCAAGTCCTCTTCTTATCAATGTTAGCCCTGTAGTATAGTAAATACACGGGATTGCAAATCCTGAGAAGGAGAAAAGGCTTCTCCCGGGGCTTCTCCCGCCTCGCCGCCTTACGGCGGGAGAAGCCTAGATAAAAGTTCGCTGGATTGAACGCTTAGCTGTTAATTAAGATTTTGTAGGATCGAGGCCTATTTATCTAGTGAGGCTTTAGCTTAATTAAAGTGTCTGAGTTGCATTCAGGGAGATGTGAGATAGAGTCTTGCAAGTCTTAGCAGAAATTAAGAGGTTTTCACTCTTGTTTAAAGCTTTGAAGGCTTTTGGTTTTTTTAAACCTAAATTTCTTATGTGGTTAGTGAGATCATTATGGGGGTAAGTGGGAGAAGTAGTAGGGATAGGGATGTTGTTAGTGTAGTGGTAAGGTTTGGGTGTGAGGTTTTTGTGCGCCAGGTTGATGGGGAGGTTGATGGGTGGGGGGAGAGGGTAAGGGTAATTGAGTAGCATAGGCGTATGTAGAAGAATAGGCTTAGTAGGGCTGTTATGGCTATGATTAGTGCTGGAATAATTAAGGATTGTTTGGTTATTTCTTGTAGGATTAGTCATTTGGGTATGAAGCCGGTAAGAGGTGGGAGGCCTCCTAGGGAGAGGAGGGTCATTATGGTGATGATTGTTAGCATTGGGGATTTGGTGGATGAGGTGGCGATTGAGTTAATGTTTGTTGTATTGTTTGTGTTGAAGAGAAGGAATAGGGATGATGTTATAATAATGTAGGTTATTAGGGTTAGGATGGTGAGTGTGTGGGAATAGTGTAGGATGGTGATTATTCAACCGATGTGTGCGATTGATGAGTATGCTAGGATTTTTCGTAGTTGGGTTTGATTTAGACCTCCTCAGCCGCCGATAATGATTGATAATAGGCCTATGGAAATGAGTATTGTTGGGTTGAGTGAGTGATAAAGTTGGAGTAATACTGCGAATGGGGCTAGTTTTTGTCAGGTGGATAAAATAAGTCCTGTAAGGAGGTTAAGTCCTTGTAGGACTTCTGGTAGTCAGAAGTGTAGTGGTGCTAGGCCAATTTTTAGGGCTAAGGCAATGGATATAAGTGTGGCAGAGGTTGGGTTAATAACATCAGTGATGGACCACTGGCCTGTGGTTCAGGCGTTTGTGGTGGCAGCAAATAGGAGGAGGGCTGAGGCAGTAGCTTGGGTGAGGAAGTATTTTGTAGTGGCTTCTGTGGCTCGGGGGTGATGTTGATAGATTATGAGGGGGGTAATAGCCATTGTGTTGATTTCTAGGCCTACTCAGATTAGCAGTCAGTGGGAGGCGATGAATGTTATTGTGGTGCCTAAGCCCAGACTGAAGATTGTGATGGAGAGAATTAGGGGGTTCATTAGTATAGGAAGGGTTTTAACCAACATGTTTGGGGTATGGGCCCAAAAGCTTGGATTAGCTGACTTTACTTAGGGAGTAGTATAAGTGGAAGTACTGAGAGTTTTGATCTCTTAGGTGTAGGTTCGAGTCCTATTTTTCTAGTGGTAGGAAGAGGAATGGCTTTAACATTCATTATCCACTCTATCAAAGTGGTCCTTTTTCAGGCACTTTTCCTTTAGGTTATTGGTGGTAGGCTGGCGGTGGCGGTGGGTATTGTGGAATGTCATAGTACTATGGCTAGGGTTAGTGGTAGGAAGTTTTTTCAGACTAGGTGTATGAGTTGGTCGTATCGGAATCGTGGGTAAGATGCTCGGATTCATAGGAAGAGGGTGGTTAATATGGTTGTTTTAAGTATAAGGTTGAGGGTGGTTAGTTGTGGTTGGTGGGGTGTGTAGGATGTTCCTAGGAATAGGATTACGGAGAGGGTGTTTATTAGTAGGATGTTTGAGTATTCGGCGAGGAAAAATAGGGCGAATGGACCTCCTGCATATTCGATATTAAATCCTGAGACTAGTTCGGATTCACCCTCTGTGAGGTCAAATGGGGCTCGGTTGGTTTCTGCTAGTGTTGAGGTGTATCATATTATGGCTAGAGGTCATGATGGGATAATTAATCAGATGGCTTCTTGGGTTAGGTTGAATGTGTGGAGTGTGAAGCCCCCTGTAAGGATGATTAGGGCGAGTAGGATTAGGGCTAGTGTTACCTCGTATGAGATGGTTTGTGCTACTGCACGGAGGGCCCCTATAAGGGCGTATTTGGAGTTTGAGGCTCAGCCTGAGCCTAGGATTGTGTAGACGGTCAGGCTTGAGATGGCTAGGATGTACAGTAGACCTAGATTTAGGTTGAGGATGGAGTGTGGGAGTGGTAGAGGTATTCATATTAGTAGGGCTAGGGTCAGTGCTGTGGTGGGGGCGGCTAGGAATAGGAATTGCGATGAGAATGATGGTCGTACTGGTTCTTTGGTAAATAGTTTGAGGCCATCTGCAATTGGTTGTAAGAGGCCGTATGGTCCAACTACGTTTGGGCCTTTGCGGAGTTGTATGTAGCCGAGGATTTTTCGTTCTACAAGGGTGAGGAAGGCTGTGGCTAGGAGGATTGGGATGATGAAGGCTAGGGGGTTAATAATGTGTAAGAGGATGAGGTCTAGCATAGTTAAGGAGAGGAGTTGAACCTCTGGGTTAAAGGGCTTAGGTCTTTTGCATTTGCCTGGCTCTGCCACCTTAACGGTAAACCATTGTCTTTGGTTTTGTGGTGGCATCTTTTGCCTGTTTGAGTTGGTTTCAACAGGTTGGGAATAAAGCATGCTTAGGGAGCATGGGCTTTATTTTTCCGGTCCTTTCGTACTGGGAAAAATGCCTTCATAGATAGAAACTGACCTGGATTGCTCCGGTCTGAACTCAGATCACGTGGGACTTTAATCGTTGAACAAACGAACCCTTAATAGCTGCTGCACCATTAGGATGTCCTGATCCAACATCGAGGTCGTAAACCCTTTCGGTGATTAGGGCTCTTGGAAAGGATTGCGCTGTTATCCCTAGGGTAACTTGGTCCATTGATCAGAAGGGTTCTTCTGGGTCATTGTTCGTTAGATGTTCTATTAATTAGAATAGTAGTTCTAATTTTAGTGGTGATCACGGATTCGATGAGGGGGTTTTGTTTTTCCCCTCGGTCGCCCCAACCAAAAACAGGTTAAGTTAGGGGTTAATTGTGGGTTTAGGTCCGTAGAGGTATTTGTGGGTGTGTTTAAGGGTAACTTAAGTGTTTAAAGCTCCATAGGGTCTTCTCGTCTTATGTTTTTATTCTCGCTTCTGCACGAGGAGATCAATTTCATTGATTGGAAAATAGAGACAGGTAAACTCTCGTTATGCCGTTCATACGAGCCTTCAATTAAAAGACGAGTGATTACGCTACCTTCGCACGGTCAAGATACCGCGGCCGTTGAATGAGTCACAGGGCAGGCGAGACCTCTTATACGGGTTTGTGGGCAAGAGGCGATGTTTTTGGTAAACAGGCGGAGTTTGTGTTTGCTGAATTCCTTTATTTTCTTTTAATCTTTCCCGGGGACACTCCTGTGTGGGGTTAACGGTGGTTTAAATGAGTTTTTCTTGTTATGTATTTTGGTTTATGATGGTCTCAGTTTGACACCGGATAATTGTCAGTGATTTAATTCTTTCTGACTTACACTGGTGTGTGGGAGGGAGTTAATTCCCTTATTACTCATTTTAGCATAATTTCTTTTATATAGTTGAATAAAATAATCCAATAGTTTTTGAGGGGGTTGTGAGTTGAATATGGGGATTTTTGGGTTTAGGTTATGCTTGAGCTGTAACGCTTGCTTAACAGGTGGCTGCTTTTGGGCCCACTGAGGGATAGTCCTTGTTTAATCTTTACCCACCTTGGAAAGTTGTTTCTTAGTTCAAGAAAGCTGTACCTTTTTTGAATAACTATTAATGTTTACAGCAGGGTTTAGTAAAAGGGGTTTTGGATACCCTGTTGAAGTATTAGTGCAGAATTTAAGTTCTTTTCTTGGATAACCAGCTATCACCCAGCTCGGTAGGCTTGTCACCTCTACTTGGGAGTCTTCCCACTCTTTTGCCACAGAGACGGGTTGGCTCTAATGTGCTGCTCCGAAGTAGCTCGCTTGGTTTCGGGAAGTTAGGCTGAAAATCGTTTTGCCTAATTGTTCTTGCTAAATCATGATGCGAAAGGTACGAGGGTAGGTCTCTGCTTTTTTATACTTTAATGGTTTGTTTCATTTCTTTTTCAGCCTTCCCTTGCGGTACTATTTCTATGGCTCAGGTGTTTCTGTTCTATCGCCTATACTAGGATGGATGGAATGTTTTAATTATGGGTGTTAAGTTTTGTGTGTTAGTTAATAGGTGTATGTTAGTGATTTGGTTTGGCTAGCTTTGTGGTTCAAAATGACTCGAGTTGCACGGGTGTCTTCTCGGTGTAAGGGAGGTGCTTTACTGGTTTAGCTACATTTTGGTTGATCCAAGTGCACTTTCCAGTACACTTACCATGTTACGACTTGCCTCCTCTTGGTGTTAAGTTTTTTTATAGATCTTATTGGGTTGTTTTGAGGAGAGTGACGGGCGGTGTGTGCGCGCTCCAGGGCCGGTTTCAGTGTAGTGTTCTAAAATTCACTTACTGCTAAATCCACCTTTGGGAAGGTTTTCATGTTTCCGTTCGTATGTTCTTTGGAGAAAATGTAGCCCATTTCTTTCCACTTCATTCGCTACACCTCGACCTGACGTATTGGGGGGAAGTTCCCGTTTTGCTTACTGTGTGGCCTTCATAGGGTGGGCCTACGACGGCGGTATATAGGCGGTGGGGGGCAAGAAGTGGTTGGGTAGAACGTGGATTATCGGTTGTAGAACAGGCTCCTCTAGGTGGGTTTGGAGCACCGCCAAGTCCTTTAGGTTTTAAGCTAGCGCTTGTAGTGTTCTGGCGAATATTAAGGTAGGTTATTAATAGCTATGTTTATGGTTAAGCATAGTAGGGTATCTAATCCTAGTTTGGGTCTTAACTGTCGTGAGGTCAAAAATTCTATTTTTTTAAAGTCACTTTCGTGGGTGATGTTTCTGGCCGTAAGAGCGTATGACGGCTTGGCGGGTTCTTGACTTTATTTTGGGTTAGTTATTTTTTAATCACCCTTAACGCCGGGGATATTAATTTGTGTCACTCGTATAACCGCGGTGGCTGGCACGGGATTGACCGGCTCTTTTAGCTCTGGTTGATTCAAGCTTGCGCTTATGGGGCAATGTTTATCACTGCTGAGTTTCCTTGTGGATGTGGCTGGGCGAGGCGTTATGGGCTATTAATTAATGTGCCTGATGCCTGCTCCTAGATAGATTTTGGGGTTAACTAGGGCGTTCTCACCGGGATGCTGAGACTTGCATGTGTAAGCCGAGCTAGAACTAATATTGAGGCTAGGACCAAACCTTCGTGCTTGTGAAAAGGGTTAGTTTTTATCTTAGCATCTTCAGTGCTATGCTTTGGTTAAGCTACACTAGC